TCGATTAGGGTCGTATTCTATAGTTACAATTCTACCATATATGTCTTTGTCATTCCGTCGAAAATCTATTTTCCGGTATAGACGCTTATGACCTCCCCCTCGATGCCCTGCGGTAATGATTCCTCTGGCATTTCGTCCTTTACTACAACGATGCTTTCCATAAATCAAACGATTTCGTGAATTGGATTTCACTTGACCGTCTACGGCTCCATTGCGTGTGCTCGGGATAGAAGTTTTGTATAAATGTATCGCCATGCTATTTAGTGTATTTTAATTTAAGTTCTTTTCTTTCTAAGAGGTGGAATAGAATAACCCGGTTGAAGCGTAATGATCATACGTTTGTAATGCATTGTATGTCCCTTAATAGATCGTACTCTTCTACCCTTTATCGGGAGTCTATGACTATTCATAGCTATTACCTTGACACCAAAGAAGAGTTCGACCCAATGCTTTATTTCTGTCCTAGTTGATCCCGATTCGACATTAAAAGTATATTGATTTTTCGCCAATAACCGAATACTTTTGTCTGTAAATACTGCATATTTTATTTTATTCATAAATCTATTTTCTTCCCTATGAGTTCTAGTCTCAATAAGACTACTAGTTTTTTTTTATTGTTCATATATATTTTATCGAATATACCACACCAATTCGTTATGTATGGATGATGAGATTCCATTGATACAGAGCCAATCGTTCTTTTTTTCTCTGAGAGATGGTCTGGATTCAAATCCTATTGAGAGGTCGTCCAGTAGAGATCCGAAATTATTCCAATTAATTAAATAATTAGATTAATAATAATATTAGAATATATATATTTATATATATATATAAATTATTTAAAAAATAATAATCTAATTGAAGTTTAGTAATTTAGTAATAATAATAATTGAAGTAAAGTTATAATAAATTAAATTTATTTAAAATAATTAATTAAATAATATATATAATAATAAATAATTAATTAATAATAATTAAATAATATATATAATAATAAATGAATTGAAGTTTAGTAATTAAAAAATAATAATCTAATTGAAGTTTAGTAATTCTTGTTTTTGGAGAGAGGGTTCCATTGGCGTGCATCCAGTAGGAATTGAACCTACGACTTCGCCAATTATGAGTTGGGCGCTTTAACCATTCAGCCATGGATGCTTCGGGGGAATCCTCGTACCTGGTGAATAACCAAATTCCAATTGAAGTGAAATCTTTTAGATAAATCAATGCATTAAAGGAGGTAAACATGCAAAAAATGCATCAATTCAAATACTGGATTTTCGAATTCAGAGAGATATTTAGAGAGATCCGGAATTCTCGCGATTTCTTATATTCATGGACTCAAATTAATTCAGCGGTATCTTTCATTCACATTTTTTTCTATCAAGAGAGTTTGATAAAACTCTTGGACTCCCGAATTTGGAGTATCCTACTTTCACGCAATTCACAGGGTTTAACAAGGAATCGATATTTCACGATCAATAATGTAGTATTCTTTGTAGTAGGGATCCTTCTATATCGTATTAACAATCGAAAGATGATCGAAAGAAAAAATTTCTATTTGACAGGACTTCTCCCTATACCTATGAATTCCATTGGACCCAGCAATGATGAGAGATTGGAAGACTCAAAAGATTCAACCAATATCAATAGGTTGATTGTCCCGCTCCTGTATCTTCCAAAAAGAAAAAATATATCTCAGAGATCTTTTTTCTCTGATAGATGGTCAGAACTTCATCTGGATTCAAATCCTACTGAGAGGTCCAGTAGAGATCCGAAATTGTTAAAGAAAGAAGAAGATGTTTCTTTTCTTTTTTCCAGGCGATCGGAAAATAAAGAAATAGAAAATATAGTCAAGATAAGTATGTATTTACAAAAGACTGTCTCAATTCATCCTATTTCATCCGATCCAGGATGTAATATGGTTACGAAGGATGAACTTGACAATTCTAATAAGATTTCCTTATTGAACAAAAACCCACTTTTTGGTTTATTGCATCTATTCCAGGACCGGAACAGGGGGGGATACATGTTACACCACTATTTGGAATCAGAAGAGAGATTTCACGAACTGGCGGATCTATTCAATCTATCAATAACCGAGCCGTATCTGGTGTATCATAAGCGATTTTCTTTTTCTATTGATTCTTTCAAATCGGATCCAAAACGATTCTTAAGTGAGGTATTCAGGAATGAATCAAAAAAGAAATCTTTATTGGTTCTACCTCCTCTTTTTTATGAAGAGAATGAATCTTTTTATCGAAGGATCATAAAAAAATGGGTCCGCACCTCTTGTGGGAATGATTTGGAAGATCCAAAACCAAAAATAGTGGTATTTACTAGTAACAACATAATGGAGGCAGTCTATCAATATAGATTGATCCAAAATCTGATTAAAATACAATATAGTATCTATGGGTACATAAGAAATGTATGGAATCGATTAATTAAAAAGAATAGATTCGATCGCAATTTCGAATATGGAATTCAAAGGTATCAAATAGAAAATGATACAATGAATCATAGAACTATAATGAAATACACGATCAACCAACATTTATCAAATTGGAAAAAGAGTCAGAAGAAAAGGTTCGATCCTCTTATTTGGATTTCTCGAACTGAGGGATCCGTGAATAGGGATCCTAATGCATATAGATACAAATGGTCCAATGGGACCGAGAATTTCCAGGAAAATTTGGACCATTTCATTTCCGAGCAGAATAGCCGTTTTCGAGTAGTGTTTGATCGATTACGTCTTACTAAATATTCAATTAATTGGTCTGAGGTTATCGACAAAAAAGATTTATCTAAGTCACTTTGTTTCTTTTTGTCCAAGTTTCTTCCCTTTTTGTCTAAATCACTTCCTTTTTTCTTTGTTAGTTTCGGGAGTATGCCCGTTCATAGGTCCCAGATCCACATCTATGAATTGAAAGGTCCGAATGATCCACTCTGTAATCAGTTGTTAGAATCAATAGGTCTTCAAATAGGTCATTTGAAAAAAAGTAAACCCTTCTTATTGGATGACTACCATACTTCCCAAAAATCGAAATTATTGATCAATGGAGGACCAATATCACCATTTTTGTTCAATAAGATACCAAATAGGATGACGGATTCCTATTTCTCAATGATATCCCACGGTCAAGACAATTGGTTGAATCCCGTGAAACCGTTTCATAGAAGTTCATTGATATCCTCTTTTTTTAAAGCAAATCGACTGCGATTCTTGAATAATCCATATAATTTAGGCTTCCATTGTAACACAAGATTCTCTTTTTATGTGGAAAGGGCCTGTATCAATAATTATGATTTTATGTATGGACAATTCCTCAATATCTTGTTCAGTCGAAACAAAATATTTTCTTTGTGCGGCGGTCAAAAAAAACATGCTTTTTTGGAGAGGGATACTATTTCACCAATCGAATTACAGGTATCTAACATTTTAATACCTAAGGATTTTCCACAAAGTGGTCACGATAGAACTTTTTACTCGATCGCAGACATTTTGGGAACACCTCTAACAGAGGAAGAAATAGTCCATTTTGAAAGAATTGATTTTCAACCTCTTTCAGATATGAATCTACCTGATTCAGAAGGGAAGAACTTGGATAAGTATCTCAATTCCAACATGGGTTTGATTCAAACTCCATATTCTGAGAAATTTTTCCCATCCGAAAAGAGGAAAAAACGCAGTCCTTATGTAAAAAAATCCCTTGAGAAAAGGGAGATGTATAGAACCTTTCAAATAGATAGTTTTTTTGAAACTCTCTCAAAATTGAATAGATTCAAAAGATATATACCATGGTTACTTACCTCGACAGGGCACAAATATCTAAAATTGATATTTTTAGATACTTTTTCAGACCTAGTGCCGATACTAAGTAGCAGTAAAAAATTCCAAAAATTGATATCCATTTTTCATGATATTATGCATGGATCAGATATATTATGGGGAATTCTTCAGAAAAAATTGTGTCTTTCACAATGGAATCTGATAAGTGAGATTTCGAGTAAGTCTTTCCATAAACTTCTGCGCGAAGAAATTATTCATCGAAATAATGAGTCACCATCGACACATCTGAGATCGCTAAATATTCAGGAGTTCCTCTATTCAATCCTTTTCCTTCTTCTTGTTACTGGATATCTCATTTATACACATCTTCTCTTTGTTTCTCGATTGTATGGTGAGTTACAGACAGAGTTTCAACAGGTCAAATCTTTGATGATTCCATCATACATGATTGAGTTGCAAAAACTTCTGGATAGGTATCCTATATCGGGACTTAATTCTTTCTGGTTAAAGAATCTTTTTCTAGTTGCTATGGAACAATTAGGAAATTTTATAGAAGAAAGACGAGGTTCTGCTTCTGGCGGCAACATGCTATGGGGTGGTGGTGCCATTTATGAGGTCAAATCCATACGTTCTAAGAAGAAAGATTTTAATCTCATCGATCTCATAAGTATTATACCAAATCCCATGAATCAAATAGCTTTTTCGAGAAATACTAGACATCTAAGTCATACAAGTAAATCGATATATTCCTTGATAAGAAAAAGAAAAAACGTAAATAGTGATTGGATTGATGATAAAATAGAATCCTGGATCTCGAAGAGTGATTTGATTGCTGATAAAGAAAGAGAATTCTTGGTTCAGTTCTCTACCTTAACGACAGAAAAAGGGATTGATCAAATTCTATTGAGTCTGACTCATAGTGATCATTTATCAAAGAATAACTCTGGTTATCAAATGATTGAACAACCGGGAACAATTTACTTACGACATTTAATTGACATTCATAAAAAGGATCTAATGAATTATGAGTTCAATACATCCTGCTTAGCAGAAAGACGGATATTTCTTGCTCATTCTCAGGCAATCACTTATTCACAAACCCCGTGTGGGGTTAGTAGTTTTGATTTACCATCCCATGGGAAACCCTTTTCGCTCCGCTTAGCGCTACCCCTAGGAGGGGGTATTTTAGTGATAGGTTCTATAGGAACTGGACGATCCTATTTGGTCAAATACCTAGCGAAAAACTCTTATGTTCCTTTCATTACAGTATTTCTGAACAAGTTCCTGGATAACCATCCTAAGGGTTTTAATATTGATGAGAATGATAGTGAAGAGAAAATTTTTGATGATAGAGAGGGTACCATTTACAGTCTTTTACCTAGTAACGATAGTCAGGATAGTAACTATAGTTACGATAGTGATGATAGTGAGGATTTCGACCGTGACCTTGATAGGGAGCTCAAGTTTATAACTATGAAGGATGTGCTACCTAGCGATCTGATACCGGAAATAGACCGATTTTTAATCACCCTTCAATTCGAATTAGCAAAAGCAATGTCTCCTTGTATAATTTGGATTCCAAACATTCATGATCTGAATATGAATCAGTGCAATGACTTATCCCTCGGTCTATTAGTGAACTATCTCTCTAGGGATAGTGAAAGATGTTCCACTAGAAATATTCTTGTTATTGCTTCGACTCATATTCCCCAAAAAGTAGATCCCGCTCTAATCGCTCCGAATAAATTAAATACATGCATTAAGATACGAAGGCTTCTTATTCCACAACAACGAAAGCACTTGTTTACTCTTTCATATACAAGGGGATTTCACTTGGAAAAGAAAATGTTCCATACTAATGGATTTGGGTCCATAACGATGGGTTCCAACATACGAGATCTTGTAGCACTTACCAATGAGGCCCTATCAATTAGTATTATACAAAAGAAATCTATAATAGACACTAATATAATTAGATGTGCTCTTCATAAACAAACTTGGGATTTGCGATCTCAGATAAGATCAGTTCAGGATCATGGGATCCTTTTCTATCAGGTAGGAAGGGCTGTTTCACAAAATGTACTTCTAAGTAATTGCTCCGTTGATCCTATATCTATTTATATAAAGAAGAAATCATGTAACGAGGGAGATTCTTATTTATACAAATGGTACTTCGAACTTGGAACAAGCATGAAGAAATTAACGATACTTCTTTATCTTTTAAGTTGTTCTGCCGGATCGGTCGCTCAAGACCTTTGGTCTCTACCGGAACCTAAGGAAAAAAATGGGATTACTTCTTATAGACTCATTGAGAATGATTCTGATCTACTTCATGGCCTATTAGAAGTAGAAGGTGCTCTGGTGGGATCCTCACGGACAGAAAAAGATTGCAGTCAGTTTGATAATGATCGAGTGACATTGTTTCTTCGGCCCGAACCAAGGAATCCCTTAAATATAATTAAAAAAGGATCTAATTCTATCGTTGATCAGAGATTTCTCTATGAAAAATCTGAATCAGAGTTTGAAGAAGGGGGAGGAGTCCTCGACCCCCAACAGATAGAGGAGGATTTATTCAATCACATAGTTTGGGCTCCTAGAATATGGCGTCCTTGGAACTTTTTATTTGATTGTATCGAAAGATCCAATGAATTGGGATTTCCCTATTGGGAGAGGTCATTTCGGGACAAGCAGATCATTTATGATGAAGCGGATGAGCTTCAAGAGAACGATTCGGAGTTCTTGCAGGGTGAAACCATGCAGTACCAGACACGAGATAGATCTTCCAAAGAACAAGGCTTTTTTCGAATAAGCCAATTCATTTGGGAACCCCCGGATCCACTCTTTTTGCTATTCAAAGATGATACTTTTGTCTCTGTGTTTTCACATCGAGAATTCTTTGCAGATGAAGAGATGTCAAGGGTACTTCTGACTTGCCAAACAGACAAAGATTATTGGAAATATATAAATAAACCCTGGTTTATGAAGAATACACAAGAAAAGCATTTTGAATTGTTGATTCATCGACAGAGATGGCTTAGAACCAATAGTTCATTATTGAATGGATTTTTCCGTTCTAAGACTCTATTCGAGAGTTATCAATATTTATCAAATCTGTTTCTATCTAATGGAACGCTATTGGATGAAATGACAAAGACATTGTTGAGAAAACAATGGCTTTTCCCGGACGAGATGGTTGTTGCTATCTCTTCCAATAACGAATGATTAACCGAATAACTAAATAAAATAGATACTTTCTTTTTCTTCGTCTCAAATTGATGGGGATCTTCTCAATTGAAAGATCCCCTAATATCAATAATAAACATTCTTGTTGACTGAGACTAACTCTAATGGTTTTGTTCTGAAGTAAACAAAGAGATCTACGGGATGGTTTGTCCTATTCAGATATTCAGGACCAATTAAGTACTGAATTCTCTTTCTTTTCTTTTTTAGGATAGGTCGTGAAAGGAAAAGGAAGGTTTTCATGCCAACAGGCTTCTTTTATGGAATTAACCCGACCCGAGAGTATAGTACCCACTTTTGGAATGTCCGGGGCCAAAGTCATTTTACAATTCAATAAGAGATCTCAATATTATGCCTTGAAGAGGACTCGAACCTCCACGCTGTTTAGCACGAGATTTTGAGTCTCGCGTGTCTACCATTTCACCACCAAGGCATTTTCAAAGTGAATTGTATTCCATAAATATGATATC